TTGAAAAAGACTTTCCTTCATAAAAAAGAATAGGCTTACTATCTTTGGGATCTGATGCTACACCGCTGCTCAATACCGTAGGGGATCGACTCTATTACATAAGTAGATTCCTAATTGTTATTTTATATCATGATATAAAGAAATATAAAGAAGCAAAGCAGTTTTTATTGTATCGTCCCAAACCCTCGCTAATTGATCTTTACGGTGCTTCTTCTATCAATTAGATCTTTTATCCATAGAATAAAATATCTAGGCATACCTCTTTTTTCATATTTCGACTTCTATGAAGTTTCTTTCTTTGCTACAGCTGATAAAAATCGTTGTTTTGGACAAATACATATGTAGAAAGCCTATTTTTTTTTTAGTATTTATTAGCAGATTTTCTCTTTTTTTCTTTCTATAGTGAAGATAGTCGCACGTAATGACAGATCACAGCCATATTATTAAAAGCTTGTGGTAAGAACGGGTTTCGTTCTAGTGCCCGAAAATAATATTCCAAAGCTTTCGTATGTTCTCCGTTCCTTGTGTGGATAAGACCTATGTTATAGAGTATATAACTTCGATCATAGGGATCAATTTCTAGTCGCATAGCTTCATAATAATTCTGTAGAGCTTCCGCATAATTTCCTTCGGATTGAGCCGACATCCGTTACGGTCGTCATTCGATTCAAAGAATCTCCGTTCCAGAACCGTACGTGAGATTTTCATCTCATACGGCTCCTCCTTTATGTGATGCGCATAATGAGATGAGTGAGATGAAAATAATACACGGAATCAAAAAGATTAAAATATTCTCATTATGAACTGAGTGGGGCTAGTGTTTTTACAAGAAATCTCTAGCCAACCTTCCTGTAAAAGATTTTTTCTTAACATCAAGCATGTTGTTACTAGATAAAAATGGTAACTCCAACAATTTCTTTGTCCTCAACGCCTCTTAATTTCCAGGAATTAGTCACTTCAACAGTCTTCGATGGTTATACGGGTATCCAAAATACAAACGAGATGGATGTTTGTTGTCCCAACCATTCTTGTTAGTTCCGATCCCGATAAGGAAAAGGGATAATTTATAACAAAGTTTTCATATTGTTGATTCCTAGGCGTAGTGCTTCTTTCCCTCTGCTGCCCATTGGTACTAGTGGAGTAGGGTTTACTTAACCCATAGGTGTAACCTTTCGCTCAATACTAGAATCGACAATTAAAGCATCCGAGGTTGCATTAATCGTGGATACACGACAGAAGGAATTGGTTTCTTTTAACATTTCACCTCCAAGAAGCATAGATTTATTTCAATCATTTTTTTCTTTCTATCCCGAATAATGAATAATGTGTCTTTCTCCTAAGACTGAGAGCGTTAATATAAAATAAAAAAAATCAAATCGCACCATCTCTGTAATAGGTGAATGCCTCTTTTTCCCCTGAAGTTGTCGGAATTATTCGTAATAAGATATTGGCTACAATTGAAAAGGTCTTATCAATAAAATTTCCATTTATCTGAGATCTAGGCATAGGTAGCAACCCATTCTATAATTTCGTTTAATTACCTCTCGTGAGAAAATGATCCCACAAACAAAGGAATTGTATAGTACAAAATAACATAAAAACCTATTCATTAAAAAGGATATGACCTTCCATTCGATACTCAACTTTTTTATTTTTCACATGAAATCGACAAAAAATAAGAAAGAGTTGAATCCGGTTATATTTCATCCAAATGGAGTAGTATAAGAATGAAGGGAACTATTCTGATTTCATCGAAGTTGAAGAATCAAAGAATTTTATTTATCTTACGGGTTGGGGTAATTCGAGAAGTTTTGATTGAATTATGATCCAAAGAGGAAAAAAAATAGAATAATTATTCTATGATGAAAATAGAATAACCATCCATTTTGTGTGCCTAACGGGTATACACTATGCAATTCAATATAAAAAACCCTGGGTGGGGGGATTCATGAATTTGGACTAGATCTATGAGATAAGGAGCTGTTGCTGTTGTTGAAAAATAGAAAACTGGAAAAGTGGAATCTTTATAAATAAAAAAGAAATAAAAAAGGAATCATAGTTTAAAAAACTAAATAGAATCATGATCTAAAAGTATCCATTAAACATAGTCTTAGTCTAAAAAAAATGGATCGATCGGTTAATTTATTCCAATTCATTGAGTTACTTCGGTATAGGTATAAATATTCGAAAAAAATGGGAGCGCCATCTTCGCAAACATGAATAGATATATATCTTTATTTTTTTTAATTTCTTTTTTTAATTTTAACAGTTTTTCACAAAAAAATAATTTTTAACATCCCCGACTCGAAGTAAGGGTTTTTCTTTGATGAAAAGTTTTTGATTCTATTTTTATAGTTAGAATTGATTGTACGTAACTACCCCCCAAAATTGAATATGAATGACTCACAATTAAGTTGGTTTCTGGGCCATAATCATTATGTAGGAGAGATGGCCGAGTGGTTCAAGGCGTAGCATTGGAACTGCTATGTAGGCTTTTGTT